TTCTCGTTGCCCGCGTCCTATAGGGATCATTGAATCAATGGCAATAAGACCCGTTTGAAGGGGCTCATATACGGAACGTCTCGAAATAATACCTGGGGCAGGAGATTCGATTAACCGAGATTCAGAAGATAAAATCTCACCTCTCCCATCAATAGGTTTAGCCAAAGCATTTATAACACGACCCAAATAAGCCTCGCTCACCGGTATCTGAGCAATTCTTCCTGTTGCTTTTACAGAACTTCCCTCTTGTATCATCAAACCATCACCCATTAATACAACGCCAACATTATTTGATTCCAAATTCAGAGCAATGCCTATTGTACCCTCTTCAAATTCTATTAATTCCCCTGCCATTACTTCATCAAGACCATGAATACGAGCAATGCCGTCGCCCACTTGAAGTACGGTACCGGTATTCACAATCTTTACTTCTCTATTATATTGTTCAATACGTTCGCGGATAATATTACTAATTTCATCAGCTCGAAGGGGTCCCATTAGTATCTCTTTTTTATTTTTCGGAAGGAAAGGAAAAAAAAACACCTAAACTTTAAACTAGATTAAAAAGGCTAATCAGTTATTTCTTCCACGGACCCGAGGATACCAATATTAGCACTGATGGTACGAAAATGTAATTCGCTATTCAAACAACTATTCAGAGTTCCTAGAGCTCTTTGTAAAGCTTGTTGGAAAACTTGCTGTCGTACCTGATTAACCGCTATTTGTTGTTCAAAAAAAAGAGTTTCATTTTTGTAATTTTTTAATTGTTCCAAACTATCGCAAGTAGCATTAATCAAATTTATTTTCTCTCTTTCTATCTCAGAGTATCCATTCAGTCTATACTCATCTGCTTCCATTTCCACTTTACGTAATCGAGCCCGCGCTCTTTCGAGCTGTTCAGCGGCCCCTCTACGTAATTCTTCTGAATTTCGAATAGTACTCAAGATCCTTTGTTTTCGCTTATCTAATAAATCATTTAATGAAAGTAGATTATCTTTACATTCATTTCACAACTATCATATCTCTTCCCGAACCAAACATGAATCTTTTGATTCATTTGGCTCTCACGCTCAATTGTTTCTTTCCTTTGATAGACATTCCCATATCTTTGATCTTTGAATGGAATGAACCTATCCTCTCTTGAGCCTATCCTCTCTTTTCTGTTCGTATTCAAAGATACCGAAACTGATCTAACATCAGAATATTAGGATAGTAGGACTCTTCAGACCAGACAAAAAATAAAAAATTGTCAGCAAAGTTGTTTCTTTATTTGTTCTTTATTCACAAACTTTTTTTTTCATCCAAAAAATTTAAAAAATTGATCTTTTTTATACAATATATAGGTCGTCGATTTGGCAGTGGATAAAAAAAGGGGTGGGGGAATATACCCATCTTTCCTATACCTGTAAATGGTTCAAATAAATTTATCCATATGAGTGTTATACATCGGATAAATTCCCAATTATTTTTTTTTTATTTTTTTATTTGCGGTATTTCGGTACTAATGTAGCGGTAGAAAGAGTACCACGGTATGCTGTGCCTGGACTTCAAACAATTTATCTTTAACCATGTAAAAGACCTCAACATTATTGGTTGATAGAGAATCAAAGTTCATTTACCAATTAGTCACGAAATGCTATGGTTCTTAGATATGATTTCTGAATAAAATCCAATTACGAAGTAATTCGTCGAGATTGTGCACCCTTTTTCCTATTTACGCAAATAAAAAAAAGAATACATAAATATAAAGAAAGTGCAGCCGGCGAAATCCAACCTATTCTTGAAATACACAACTCGCACACACTCCCTTTCCAAAAAAAATCAATATACCCAGCACAACGCTTAGATTTATTGGATTTGTTGCTAAAATATCGGTATTAAACTCGAAACTCCCAGCGGATGGCCAGTGCCCCACGGAAACAAAGGAATCGGTTATATTTTTCATATGCTCTCCTCTTATAGATAGAACTAACAAAGAACAGAGTTCTTTTTGTATCACTCCACTCGCCTCCCCCCTTTTTTTTATCGATTTTTTTGTTCCATTTCTTATTTTTAATGTAATTTTACTAAACTAAGAACGAAAGGGAAGAAAGCGAGTGGATCCGCTAATTCCTTATCCTCAAATCAGTCCCTCCCAAAGTATTGTTTCGACAAAAAAATTAAACAAAAGGATTTGCAAATAAAAGAGCTAATGCCACGACCAGTCCATAAATTGTTAAAGCTTCCATAAAAGCCAGACTAAGCAATAAAGTACCTCGTATTTTACCCTCTGCTTCTGGTTGTCTCGCAATACCTTCTACAGCTTGGCCCGCAGCAGTACCTTGACCAACCCCAGGTCCAATAGAAGCAAGCCCCACAGCCAATCCAGCAGCAATAACGGAAGCAGCAGAAATAAGTGGATTCATGGTAATTTCCTCACAAAAAAAAAAAAAGAAATGGTTAATGATACAACCAACCAATGAATTACTACTTAATCTTTATCCACTTCTTTTTCGACTTTTACTATTTACTTTACTATACTACCTTTTTAACTACCTTTTTACTTACTTCTTTTTTTTTATTGATACTTATCACTAAAATTCACTAAAATCTATCGGGTCGAAGTAGCTAAAAACTCCAACAGAATATTACTTAATTTTAAGAACTACTTCCATATACTGTTTTTCCTTTCTTTCTACCCATGATGGAGTTTTATGTAAATAGATACATACGGTTTTAGCCATTGTGTTTTCTTGTTTAGAAACTCTTATATTCTTTCATTCAATTAACAATCACAGAAAAAATCGAAAAAGGACTGATATTTGAATCTATATAAATTATAAATGAAGTGAGCTAGAAAAAAAGAGATAGGGATAATTCCTATCTAACTAGTAAATAACATATACTTTTTTTCTTCCATAACGTAAACCACCTGCACTTTATTATTCTATTAGTATTAAATCGTATTCTGTACATATATCTAGTAGGACCCCCCACCCAATCCTTTTTTCTCTTAAAAACTCTGCAATATCATCTATCTTTCTTCATATATACTTCATATATACAATACTACAATACATAATATTAGCTATTTTCATTTTCTTCTCCAGCCCTGTGGATTATATTGAACCCCGCATTACTTTAATTGGGATAAGCTTAAAAAACTATTTCGAAAGTTAGTCAATGATGACCCTCCATGGATTCACCTATATAAGCCGCAGCCAAAGTTGAAAAAATAAGAGCTTGAATACCACTTGTAAATAATCCAAGAAACATGACAGGTATAGGAACTACTGAAGGCACTAAAGAAACAAGAACAACAACTACTAATTCATCAGCCAATATATTCCCGAAAAGTCGAAAACTAAGAGATAAAGGCTTTGTAAAATCTTCTAGGATATTAATTGGTAAAAGTATTGGAGTTGGCTGAATGTATTTACCGAAATATCCCAATCCTTTTTTGCTAAGACCCGCATAGAAATATGCCACTGACGTGGGTAAAGCTAAAGCAACAGTAGTATTTATATCATTCGTGGGCGCAGCTAACTCCCCATGAGGTAACTTTATGATTTTCCAAGGTAAAAGAGCACCTGACCAGTTAGAAACAAAAATAAATAGGAACATCGTTCCAATAAATGGAACCCAAGGACCATACTCCTCTCCAATCTGAGTTTTGCTCAAGTCTCGAATAAATTCAAGGACATATTCGAATAAATTCTGCCCGTCGGTCGGAATGGTTTGTGGATTCCGAACAGCTATGATGGCTGAACCTAATAAAATAGCAATTACAACCCAAGAAGTGATAAGCACTTGGGCATGAATTTGTAAACCTCCTATTTCCCAATATAAATGTTGGCCTACTTCTACACCTGACATATCGTATAACCCTTTGAGTGTTTTAATGGAACATAGTATAACATTCATATTGCCCTATAATAGAAATCGAACTTAAAAAAGGAATTATTTTGATTCAACCATATCTTTCTCAATTCATCTACCTTCATTCATGAATAGGAATCATACATTATATTTAGATATATTTAGAATACCAAGAAATTACATAAAAAAAAAAATACCAATCATTTTTTATTAAATATTCAAAACATAGTTCAAAAATGCAAACCAAAATAATAAACAATCAAAGAAATCCATGGAGTTCAACAAAAAGGAACTAATCTTCTTCTTCTTTTTCTTAACTATTAAATATTAAATTATAAGATAATCAACCTTTTTTTATATAACTATTCCGGCCCTCCAAAATTGCGGATACTAATTTGGTAAGAATCAATCGAATCGATGCTATAGCATCATCGTTGGCCGGAATAGAAATATCTGCAAGATCTGGGTCACAATTTGTATCGATTAAACAAATCGTCGGAATGCCCAAAATGACACATTCTCGAAGAACCATATATTCTTCTTGCTGATCAACGATAATTACAATATCGGGCAATCCCGTCATATATTTGATCCCACCCAGATATGTTTGCAAGGTGGATAACTTTCTCTTCAACATTGCTGCATCTCCTTTTGGGAGACGGGCGAGTTTCCCCATTTTTTGTTCCGCTCTTAAGTCCCTGAACTTCTGAAGTCTTGTTTCTGTAGTAGACCAATTTGTTAACATACCACCAAGCCATTTTTTATTAACATAATGACATCGAGCCCTTATTGCTGCTGATGCTACTAAATCCGCTGCTTTATTTTTGGTGCCAACGATTAAGAAGTTTTTTCCCATACTTGCTGCATCAAAAACTAAATCGCAGGCTTCTGATAAAAAACGAGCAGTTATAGTAAGATTTGTAATATGAATACCTTTACGCTTTGCAGAGATGTAAGGAGCCATTCTAGGATTCCATTTCTTAGTACCATGACCAAAATGAACTCCTGCTTCCATCATCTCTTCCAAATTTATGTTCCAATATCGTCTTCCCATTTTGCCACACTTTATCTTTTTTTTTTTTAGAGAGATTCAGTAACCTGTGAAATAAATAATTGTTCCGACGGAACCTTATACCAGGATTGACCATTGATCTACGACCAAAATCATGAATTTATTTTCATTCTTTATTTTTCGTTGATTACCAAATCCATAATGGGACCAGAGAATTCAAGTAAAAAGAATGAACCTCTTGTTAGGAATTACTAAATAATGTATCATGTAAATGATTGGTCTGATGTCCCATGGAAATAGTTCGGGACGCAAGAACAAAAAAAATTCTCAAAATTCTCTATAGTGTAACAAAATATCTCTCATCTCCAATTCGAATAGATTCTTCCTTTTTATTTTCAAATGAATGTTTTTATCTTGCTTTGAACGATGTACTAATTTTTTGAATCCAGTACCAACCGGTATAATCCCCCCCAGAACAACGTTCTCTTTCAGCCCTTTCAACCAATCAATACGACCTCGTAGAGCAGCTTTTGCTAAAACTCGAGCAGTTTCTTGAAAACTCGCTTCGGATATGAAACTTTGAGTATTCAGAGATGACTTCGTTATTCCCAATAAGATTGCCCGATAACAGATCGCTTCGTCCAAAACACGCCCTGCTCGCTCTGCTCGCAACAATCCAATCAGTTCCCTAGGTGAAAACACATTAGACATTCCATCTTCTGAAACCAACACTTTTGATGTTACTTGACGTACAATAATCTCTATATGCCTATTATGGATCTGTACCCCCTGGGATCGATAAACCTTTTGGATCTTATTAACCAAAGAGATACGACTTTGTGCTATGGTTAGTTCAGCTCCAATCAAGAATCCCCAGGGTATCCCAAGAAGCCTTCGGCTACGTTCGTCCCAACCTTCAACTCTCTTTTTGAGGTTCATCGATATTGAATCAATTGAACGAACTTCTAAGATTTGTTCCACTTTTGGAAGACCTTGCGTGATATCGCCGGATCTCGATTTTTCATATATAAATGTAATTAATGTATCTCTTTCATAAAAGGTTTTCCCATAATGGCCATGAACAGTTGCTCCCGGAGTGACCAAATAGGGCTTAGCTGATCTTATAACTAAAGAGTCAACATGAACAATGAAAATTTTACCAGATTTTTTTATGCGTGATCCGTATTTCAATAGACATAAATTTTCACAAAGAAATAGGCCAAGGCTAATTATTGTCCATGCCTCTTCACAATAATCGTGATGGAGAAAACACCAATTAAAATTGAATAAATTCCAAATGATGTTACTACACGGATCGGGATTATAAATCCTACTATTTTCATCTAGGAAACAGTATTGAAATTGAAGTACTTGGAAAGTCTGTTGAAAATTGTCAAGTAACAAATAGTTCTTTAAAAAGATTTGATTATAAGTTATTAAATAGTAAGATAAACAAGGATTCGCTATTTTAAATACAGTAGTACCTAAGGGACCCAACAAATCCCTAATTGGATTCATGGGATCCAATTCTTTTGTCGCATTATTATATCTCGAAGTATTAAAGGGGCCAATTCGAGAACAATTGGATGATGACAAAATTCGGAAAGATTGGCATTCCTTATTTCGATTCAACAACGTACCAAGAGTTCCCTGATGTTGGGGAAATGATTGAGTCTTTGCCTTGGAATTAAAAGGATTTATATTGGTACGATCTAATCCAATGTTGTAAATCAATCCTGAACTTGACGTATCATACTTTTTTACGGTATAAGAAATAGTGGACTTTACTAACTCAATTCTGATGAAATCACGAAGCAGATCATTTGCCCTTATTTCAACAAAGGAAGCATGAACCTCTTCTTTTATAAAACCCCTTTTTTCTTGGTCCCAATTCAATACTAAGCAAGCCCGAACTAATTGAATACTTGTGTGAGAAATTCCTCGAATTGACTTGCTATTTCCATAAAGTATATAATTGACAATTCGAAGTTGTACATTATCCTTTTCCTGCAAGAGATCCTGAGGAAAAAATGTTGCTAAATTTATCCCATCGGATATTTCATATGGGACTACGGACCGAACCAAAACAAAATACTTTTTTTTTATAGGTGTGATCCGTTGAACATAGATCCAATTTTTAAATTTTTTTGATCCCTTATAATTTTTATTTTCCATTCCTGGTGGTATCAAAATTCCGCCGTGCCTAGATATTTTATCCGCCTCTCCAGGAAAATGAATATCTCCAGAAAAAATTTTCAGTTCAATACTCCTTTTTTTTCTCTCCACTCGGACTAATCCATCTACTCGGCTTCTTGTATTTATATTTAAAGCAAGTCGTGTATCTACTCCAACGATACTATTGTTTCGGACCATTATGGGCGAAGATACGGGGAAGATATGCACTTCCTCGGGAATGAAAAAAAATCGATCTACTCTCTCTACTCTCATTTGCATTTGGTATTTCGGACTAAATTCTTTTGCTCCTCGATACTCAATCAAATCCTCTTTTTTTACGATTGAATCTACTTCGACAATCCCATATTTAGTAATTCCCGAACTGCTTCTTCTATATCGCGGATCATCAAAATAAGCAAGAATACTATTTTTACGTAAAATACCATTTATAGGTATTTTAATAGAAATACAAAAAGATGGTATTAGTTTCTTTTCTCGTTCTTGATCATATTGTAAGGGAATCACGAATCTATTTCTTCGCTTTTTCGCCAAGGAATCATCGGAATTCTCTTGACAAATAGAGGGATCTATGAGATTCCAATGACCATTGGATATGATTCGATAAGGTTTTGAATACTCAAAAATTTGCCCATCCTTTTTACTTTTACCAAAAAATTTATGTCTTACTTGATCATTAGTCAAATCAAAGATATTTCTTTCTTCGACAGAAAAAGAATTAGAATTCATTTGATCTTGATCCTTGTGGAGTGAAAAAGACACTATACTGGATCTGCATAGACCTCCTGCTAATATCCATAAATGACTTGTTTTTGGTACTAGATGAACATTACTATACGGATATTCGGGCGCATGATGCACATCAGTACTCCAGTGCATTTCTCCTTCTGACTCAGAATAAATATGTTTTAGAACCCTCTCCTTAAAACGAAAAGTGGACGTTCCGGCACGAATCTCGGCAATCACTTGTTCCGATTCTACATATTGATCATTTTGAACTAAAATCAAACTTTTTGTTGGAATATTAACATTATGTATAATATCTCGACTCTCAATAGTTACATACAAATCTATAAAACATAGAAAAGCAGGATGCCCATGACGGGTACGTGTGGGATGAACCAAATACTCATCAAATTTTATTTTTCCATTAGAGGGAGCTCGTACATGTTCGCCAGTACCACCTGTGAATACTCCGCCCGTATGAAAAGTTCTTAATGTGAGTTGAGTCCCCGGTTCCCCAATTGATTGACCCGCAATAATGCCTACGGCTTCTCCCAACTCAACCAAATCACCATGAGTAGGGCTACGGCCATAACATAATTGGCAGATCCAAGAAGTACTCCTGCAATTAAAAGGGGTTCGAATATATATTGGGTGTGCTCGAAAGGTTATAAATCGATTGACAAGTCCAATTCCAATATCCTTATTTCGAGTGGCAATACATCGTAGACCAATATATATATCGTCTGCTAATACACGACCAATTAGTGTTTGAACAAAAATTTTTTCCGTCATACCATTTTTGGGACTCACGTAAATACCTCGTATAGTACCACAATCCGTTCTACGTACAAGAATGTGTTGAACTACTTCAACAAGTCTACGCGTGAGGTATCCAGCATCTGATGTTCGTACAGCAGTATCTACAACTCCTTTGCGGGCTCCGTAGCAAGAAATTATATATTCTGTCAAAGAAAGCCCTTCTCGTAAATTGCTTTGAATGGGTAAATCAATCATTTGTCCTTGAGGATCCGACATTAATCCTCTCATACCTACTAATTGGTGTACTTGAGATACATTTCCTCTAGCCCCCGAAAAGGACATTAGATGGACTGGATTAGAGGGATCAGTCATACGAAAATTAGGATTCATTTCTTGTCTCAAATATTCACTTGTAGCATACCATATCTCAATGGATTGACGTAATTTTTCTACCACGTGTACATTCCCATAATGATGGTTTTTCTCTAAAAGAAAACTTTGTTGTTCAGCGTCTTGGACTAACCATCCCTTAGAAGGTATTGTTAAAAGATCATCAATTCCTAATGAAATAGATGTAGCAGTGGCTCGCTGGAAACCCAAAGTCTTCACTTGATCCAGGATATGTGATGTATATGCCATTCCGAAATGATCTATTAATCTGCTAATAAGTCGTTTAATAGCAGTTCCATCTATCACCTTATTGTGAAAGGCCAGATCGGCCCGTTCTGCCATAAGGACCTCCATATTCTGCTGAGTAAGATTCCACAATGGGCCTGAGTCAGTGATTCGAAAACTTCCTTTCCTTAATCCTGATTCACACAGAAATTCAGAAATTTTGATACCAGTTAAATTGGGGAGACCCGAATTCCTGCGAGTATGGGCATCACTAATAGAATTTATTTTTATAGAGCGTATGAGTTACATAGCCTATGAGTAGGCACGGCAAAACCCCTGTATGGCTTCTTCTATTTCTCGATAAAAAGAAAGATGACCCACAGTAGTTCGAATATATATACAACGAATTTCTCTTTTTATACTTCCCACTATTCGATAGTGTTTATAAATCTCATTAGAATTACCAAAAGATTCATATTGAACTTCGATGGGAACTTCTCTTGAGCCAACGACGCGTTGATCTAATCTCCACCGAAGCCACAAAGGACTATCTAAAAGGATTCGTTTCCGTCGATAAGCCCCAAGTGCATCATAAGAACTATAAAAAGACGGCTCTTTTGTATACTTACAATCATTATTGTCAACAGCTTCCTTTTTATAGTTTACCCAATTAGAATTATATTGATTATACCTATTTGTACAAATACCCCGGGGGTTCCCGATCGTTAATACATAGAGCCCAATAAGCATATCTTGAGTTGGTAGGGAAACGGGATCCCCAATAGCTGGAGACAAGAGATTCATATGAGAAAACATAAGTAAACGAGCTTCCGCTTG